ATAAATCAGGTTCGTCTTTGGTAAATTTACCAAGGGCTATAGTCATAGCGATCCTCCTATTCAACTACTTCAACCATTTTCGAACACCTCATAGCATTTTCAGGGCATTCGCGGATTCGATCTTATTTGATTTCTCGCCTATTGCCCTTCTACCTAACGGGTTTCGAAGATAAAAATCTTTTCGACTCTAAATAGAAATGGATCTTGTTATGGTTCTTATATTATGACTTGTTTTATCTGTAGAAGACCGGAATAGCAATTGATTCCTATGGAACATCTAGGAACAAGAAGATTAAATCGGAAATATCGACAAATTCTTGCGGAGTAAAAAAAAAAAGACCCACTATTCAAATTTTAGCTCTATCTAGTTTGAATATCAGAATAGTGGATATAGCCCCGATTCAATGGGTCAGGTCCACTTACTTTTTCTTTTGTTGATTTAGAACTCGATTTGATTAAAATAATGTAAAATAGGAATATATGGTAATTCAAGAGACAACTTTTTATTCTTCATTATAAAAAATATATTATAATAAAAAATCGAATAAACAAACGTTCAAAATTTCTAACTCTAATTATTCGAACTCATAAGAATAATAACTTATTAGGATCACATTATACGGTTGTTTTTTTTATTATATTATTAGTATTCCTAAATATTAAATATTAATAGAAGGAATATCTGTATTCTCCAAATATCAATACTAAGACAGGAGGGTTATGAAAAACACGAAAGCCCCCTATCGGATTTGAACCGATGACTTACGCCTTACCATGGCGTTACTCTACCACTGAGTTAAAAGGGCCCTTTTTATTAAATTACTGACTGAGTTACTATATGGATAAACTAGATATATGTACATATATTCTATACATAAGTATATGCAATAGACTCATAGCGGGTTGTGGACTATTCCGTTTTTCTTTACCTAGTATAGTTAAAAAGAAAAGGCTTATTGATATCAATGCAATAAATTGTTTCAATTTCACAATGACCCTAATTACTTTTATTGAATTTCCCCCATCTGAACCTCATTCACTTGATACATGTACTTCCCAATTCGATTTAGGCATAGATCCAAGATCTTTCATCGAATCATATGATCAAGAGATTCTACCTGTCTCCTGAACTCAATTTATTAGGTAAAAATTTGTAGATTATTTTTTTATTCCGGATTTCCATTTCTCTTTTTTTGATTTCCTAGTTTAGTGGGGAGATATAGATAGGTATATATCATCTTAACAAAGGTAAATCAATGAATGAAGAGTGGAAGAAATGAAGTGAAAACCTTTTCTGAAAGACAAATTACTCCATGCGAGTATCTTAGACTTCATATTCTTTTGTTTTTTATTTAGAGATTCTTTTCTTTTTATAGATAATATCTAATCTAATAAAAAGAATTTCACTTTCTAGATTTCTAGAATCAATTCGCAATTTTTCCAATTTATATAGAATCAATCTATATAGATAAATATAGAATGTCGATTTGAATGAAGGATTCATGACTAGAAACGAGGAATCAATAAATTATATGGAATCATGAACGACAGAAGGATCCGTCAGATCTAGTCATATTATTCTATTATATTGACAATTTCGAAAAACTAGTCATATTATGAACATAGTATGGGTCGGTCAGGAAAACATGCCCCCATCGTCTAGTGGTTCAGGACATCTCTCTTTCAAGGAGGCAGCGGGGATTCGACTTCCCCTGGGGGTAGGGTACTATGAAAGGAGGTTGATCATGGATTCTAAATAACCTTAGAAGTGATTGTTCCTGGGTCGATGCCCGAGCGGTTAATGGGGACGGACTGTAAATTCGTTGGCAATATGTCTACGCTGGTTCAAATCCAGCTCGGCCCAAAAATGCGCTGATCCACCATGAATGGATAGAACCTATTTGTTTTCCAGAAATAACGAATTAGCAGGAAAAAAAGAAAACTTTCTAATATATCCCTACTTACATTTTTTTATTTTCTCTTTTTTCTTTGAAAAAATGGATTCTCAATCGATTTGAGAATAACAACATGGGTTATTAGTAATCCGTGTTGTTTTCACTAAGCATTCACGGAACTATCAATATATCTGCGAATCTCTGTTACAACGCAGTAATTCAAAATAGATGTTGAATGAAATAAAAATAATATGGATATACTTTTTAGGGGGATTGTAGTTCAATTGGTAAGAGCACCGCCCTGTCAAGGCGGAAGCTGCGGGTTCGAGCCCCGTCAGTCCCGACGTATCCAATATATACTCAATCCACCCCTTCTTTATTCGGATAAAAGGGTACGGGGAACATAATTTCATTCCCCCAAAAAGTGATCTTTAGTTATTTTTTAGCATTTACCATCAAAAAAATCCGTTCTATTTCAAATAGTAACAATTGGTGGGAGAGAGCCATATGTGAATTAGTACAATTATTGGGGGCAGCATATTCAGAATTCCAGTAGAGTATCTACTGTATTTTTTTGATTGCTCCTCATCCTTGTAATGTATAACAATACTATATGTTTATTTTTTTACTAAGAGCATTTTTTGTACTAACATTATAAAATAAATTAAACATAGTTACCCTGATAGAACCCATTCAGGTTAAACCTATTTTTTGGTTCCAATTGTGTGGAATCTTAATTACTAAAAAGAATCTCTTCCCACCGAGCAAGGGAATGAATCTTTTTTTTCCTTCGGGTCCAAAGAAACAACAAAAAAAATAGTGAATTGTATGGAATATTAGATCTTTTATACCAAGATTAACCTTTCTCACACTTCTTTGGTTGTCAAGAAAACTAGATTATTAACATTCAAAAAGGAATTTAGAGCTTAACTCCGTCCTTTTTTCATTTCACGTCGATGGGTTGGTAATCAAAAAAGTGGGCAAATGGGCACAAAATGCTTGATCGGATAATTGTAAAAAAAAGGTGATATATTATAGTATATTATGGTATATTTTTGGTATATAAAGTCAAGAAGAGAAAAACGGATAAGAAATAAAAAATTATTGATTGGATTATTAATCCAATTTTTTATTCAGTATGGATAAAGGACCCTTCTATGTTATACTATTCAATTCTTGACAATTAATCCATGTGATAGCTCAGATATTCTTATTCATGATATTGATCTGATTCAATATCATCGCAATGTAATTCATCTCATTGAATTGAATTTACCGGCGAAAGAGTGATTCCTCATCTCTAGGGGATTAAATCCCGAGTTATTGCGAAGTAAAAAAAAACGAAATAATGATATTATGGAAGTAAATATTCTTGCATTTATTGCTACTGCACTGTTCATTCTAGTTCCTACTGCCTTTTTACTTATCATATATGTAAAAACCATAAGTCAAAATCAAAATAATTAATTTGAATGAAACTTGGCTTCTTAGTTCTTATTAATGATTGAATAAATACAAAATGAATAAAAAAAAGCTTTGCCTTTTGATTCTTAATGAAATGAGCGAACGACAATCAGCAGTATTCTATGAGATCTGATAGTATGGTAGAAAGAAATATATTCATCTTTCTACCATACTAGTTACTTTTTTAGTCTTAGTGAAGTATAGAAAGTCGGATTCTATCGATTAATATAGATCAATCAAAATATTGATTGATCTTCATATATCATATATGTGATATGAATTAGGTATATGTAATCTTAATATTACCCTATTCTAATTCTTTGTTTCATCCATTTGATTTGTATTGATTCCAATCAAGCTAAAAAAAGCAAAAGACAACTCCCCTCTTAGTCTTACCATGCTAATTCCAAGGTTTCTTAGGTTTTTTTTAGTTCAAATATGAACTATAAATCCTGACATACATCGAAAGACTAAAATACATGAAGTAAAAAGCAATATGGGTATATATAAAACCTAGTTGTTTTTTGACATTATGAAGAAGTAATTGATTACACCACTGACCAATAATTCAAGGAGTTCTATGGGAACGGAACTTATTCGGATTTCGAAAAGGAGTTGTAAAAATGCTTGAACATCGAAAGTGCGTATCTATGTCATTTCAAAAAAGTACTACTTTATCTTTGAAAACGAAAGGAAACAAATAAAAGGGAATCCCCTCTTACTCATTGTCGATATATGTGGTAAAATTTGGTTGGTTTATCAGTTTAGGAAGAATTCGGTTGGAATCTCTTTCTGTCTCCCCTTTACTTTCGGAATACGAGCAGGAGAATTGTTGAAATATCTGTTTGATTGAAAAAAGGGTATTATTCATATAGTACATTACTATACCAGACCAGAATACAATGGAACTTTGAATTAAATAAAAAAATGTAATAATTTAAAGCGCTTTACAGAGCTATCTAGAAAACAATTGATAAAGTTTGATTCATCAACTTAATTAGTAGTACTTAGAGTCCACTTCGTCCCCACACTACGAGTGAAAGGGAAAATGTAAAGACTACCATTAAAGCAGCCCAAGCAAGACTTACTATATCCATGTGAATGATGTCCCCTATCTCGATAAATATGAAGGAATTAGTCCATTATTGTTCACTAATAATAGTGGATCAATAGTGAACAGTCAAAAAGGATTCTGACCCAAGACTATTCATAAATCAATACACTAAATACACTTCAAACAAGTTTTTATATGATTTTTATAGTAGAAATGGGAACCATTAAGCCTACACAAAATAGGCCTTGCCATTCTTGGAAGTAGTACGGGAATGTTATTAATTGAACCCATAGAAACGAAAATCTATTGTTTCGTTTGTTGATCTTGATAAGTAAAAGACATAAACAATGTGGAATGAAGAGAAATCATTCATCCCTGTCTTTCCTAATTTGATTTAATTTTGACTATACTCCCGATTGTCACTCTTGAACCAATCGGGGGATAGCCTATTTCATTCTTGGCTCGAGGTTAGTGCAAAAAGTCTTTCTTTTTGCACTTTTTTCTAAAAAAGCCAATTACCCATTCAATCTAATATTGATTGAATGCCTGCGCATTTATAGACTTTCATGAGTCTGTATCCAAAGTAT